AACCCTCAATCCTCTTTTCGAGATTCATCGATATTGAATCAATCGAACGCACTTCTAACACCTGTTCCACTTTTGGAAGACCTTGCGTTATATCACCAGATCTTGATTTTTCATATATAAATGTAACTAATGTATCTCCTTCGTAAAGGATTTCCCCATAATGTCCATGAACAGTTGCTCCTGGAGTAGCCAAATAAGGCTTAGCTGATCGTATTACCACAGAGTCAACTTGAATAATTAGAACTTGACCTGATTTTAAATGCGGTCCTTTTTTGGCTATACATAAATTTTCACAAAGAAACTGCCCAAGATTAACGATTGTATATGTCTCTTCACAATAATTGTAATGGAGAAAATACCAATTCAAATTGAATGGATTTAAAATGATGTTACTACATGAATAGGGATTATAAATTTTACCATTTTCATCCAGTAAATAATATTGAAGTATTTGAAAAATATTTTTGAAATTGTCCAGTTGCAAATAGTTAGTTACCAAGATCTGATTATGGGTTATTAAATAGGAAAATAAATCGAAATGATAAATTGGAAAGCCTGTTCCTAAGGGGCCTAAAGAATTCCTAATTGGAATTAGGGGGTCCTTTTTGATTATCACATGGGGAGATTTTACATCGTTTAATGGGCCTATTCGAGAACAATTGGATGATGACAAAATTATCAAAGATTGAGATTCCTTATTTCGATTCAACAATGTATGAATAGTTCCTTGATTTGGATTAAGGGATTCTTGAATCCTTGCTTTTTTATAGGAAGAAAACGGATTGAAATTAGCGCGATCTGATCCATTCTCAGAAATCAATCCTGAACCTGGCAGATCGTTCCTTTTTCCTGTATATGAAATAGGTGACTTCGCTAAGTCGATTCTTAGAAAATCTCTAATCAAACCATTTGTCCTTATTTCAACAAAGGAAGCACAGGCCTTTTCGATCTTTTTGTCTTGGTCCCAATTCAACATTAAACAAGTCCGAACTAATTGAATACTTGTGTCCCAAATTTCCAGAATTGGGTCGTAATAAAGGATATAATTGACAACCCGAAGTTGTAGATTATCACTTTCCTGCAAGAGATCCGCCGGGAAAAGTCTTCCTAAATTTATACCATCCGTTTTTTTATATGGGACTACAGGTTGAACCAAAACAAAATACTTTTTTTCATACCTGGAAAGTTTCATTCGTTGGATATAGAGCCAATTTTTCAATTTTTTGTATTCTTTGGAATTTTGTTTTCCCCCTCCTGGTGGTATCAATCGGAATGCCTTATTTGTCTTTCCAGGAAAATGGATATCTCCAGAAAATATTATCAGTTTAATTTTTTCTGCTTTTTTCTTCACGCGGACCAATCCGCCTACTCGACTTCTTCTATTTAAAGTGATTTGTGTATCTACCCCAATAATACTATTGTGCCGTACCATTATGGAAGAAGATTCGTCTAAAATGTGGACTTCCGCGGGAATAAAAAAAAATGGATTTACTTCCTTTTGGTATTTTGGCCAAAATACCTTGACTCCTCGATACTCAATCAAATCCTCTTCGTTGACGATTGAATTCAGTTCTCTAGTCTCATATTTAGTAAGTCCCGAGCTCTTTCTTATATATCGAGGATCATCGAAATAAGCAAGAATACTATTTCTACGGAGAATACCATTTCTGGGGATTTCAATTGCTATACCTGAAGAAGGTATTAGTTGGTTCTCGCCTTCTTGAATCGAGTCGAGTGGGATGATGACTCTATTTCTTCTCCTCTTTGCCAATAAATCAGAATTTCCCTCGAGAATGCCCGGATATTTGAGATTACAACGACCAGTACATGTCATTCGATTCAGTTCTGAATAATAAGGAATCCTATCTCCTTTTTTATTTTTACCAGAAAAATACGAACTAAAAAATTTGTGTCTCGCTTGATTATTAGTTACTGAGGGGTTAGAAATATATCTTCGCTTAACAGAAAGAAAATAAGCGTTCATTTGATCTTGATCCTTGTGGATCGAACAGGGGCCTAGACTAGCTCTCCAGGGCTCCCCTAATAATATCCATAAATGACTTGTTTTTGGTAAGAGATGAATATTACCATATGTAAATTCAGGGGCATGGTACACATCGGTATTCCAGTGCATTTCGCCCTCTAAGTCAGAATAAATATGTTTTCGAACCTTCTCTTTCAAATTCAAAGTGGATGTTCTCGTGCGAATCTCAGCAATGACTTGTTCTGATTCTACATATTGATCGTTTTGAACTAAAAGAAAACTTTTGGGCGGAATACACACATTGTGTATAATATCTTCACTCTCAATAGTTACATACAAGTCTCTAGAACATAGAAAAGCAGGATGTCCATGACGTGTACGTGTCGGATGAACCAAATCCTCGTTGAATTTGATTTTTCCATTAGAAGGGGCTCGCACATGTTCTGCAGTACCCCCTGTGAATACTCCGCCAGTATGAAAAGTTCTTAATGTTAATTGAGTGCCCGGTTCTCCAATAGATTGACCTGCAATAATACCTACAGCTTCTCCCAATTCGACCAGGTCGTCATGAGCCGGACTTCGGCCATAACATAATTGACAAATCCAAGATGTACTCCTACAAGTAAAGGGGGTTCGAATAGAGATTGGTTGTGCTCTAAAAGTTATGAATCTATTGACAAGTCCAACCCCAATATCTTGATTTCTAGTAGCAATGCATCGCGAACCTATATATATATCATCTGCTAATACACGGCCAATTAATGTTTGGATAAAAATCCTGTCCGCCATCATTCCATTTCGAGGACTTACAGAAATACCTCGAGCGGTGCCACAATCTGTTCGACGTACAACAATGTGTTGCACTACTTCAACAAGTCTGCGCGTGAGATATCCTGCATCTGATGTTCGTATAGCGGTATCCACAACCCCTTTACGGGCTCCGTAGCAAGAAATAATATATTCTGTTAAAGAGAGTCCTTCGCGTAAATTGCTTTGAATGGGCAAATCAATCATTTGCCCTTGGGGATCCGACATTAATCCTCTCATACCTACTAATTGATGTACCTGAGATGCATTTCCTCTGGCTCCCGAAAAAGACATTATATGGACGGGATTAAAAGGATCGGTCATCCGAAAATTAGGATTCATTTCTTGTCGCAAATATTCACTTGTGGCATACCATATCTCGATCGATTGGCGTAATTTTTCTACCGCGTGTACATTCCCATAATGATGGTGTTTTTCCAAAATAAAACTTTGTTGTTCAGCGTCTTGAACTAGCCATCTTTTAGAAGGTATTGTTAAAAGATCATCAATTCCTAATGAAATGGATGCGGCGGTAGCTTGTCGGAAACCCAGAGTCTTTACTTGATCCAGGATATGTGATGTATATCCTATTCCATAGTGATCAATAAATCGACTAATAAGTCGTTTCATGGCAGTTCCGTCTATCACTTTATTGTGAAAGACCTGAGTGGGCCGTTCTGCCATCAGTACCTCCATATTGCGTTGTGCTGAGTAGAATTTTTGACAATGGGTTTGAGTCAGTGATTGGAAAACTTCCTTTTCTAGATCTTGATTCACGTAGAAATTCCGCAATTCTAGTCCTAGTTAACCCGGCGAGATTCGAATTCCCCCTGGCAGCATAGAATTACAACAGCCCTGCCAAAATCCCTGTATGGCTTCTTCTATTTCTCGATAAAGAGAAATATGACCAAGAGTGGTTCGAATATATATATAAAGAATTTCTTTTTTTATACTTCTTACTATTAGATAGTGTCCATAAATCTCATAATAGGTCCCCAAAGATTCATAGTGAATTTCGATAGGAACTTCTCTTGCAGCAATAACACGTTGATCTAGTCGCCATCGCAACCACAAAGGACTACCTAAATTGATTCGTTTTTGCCGATAAGCTCCAATTGCATCATAGGCATTACAAAAAAAGGGTTCTTTTTTTTTTGTATACTTATAGTTATTATCTTCATTTTGATAGTTTCTACTATTACATGGATTATACCTATTTACACAAATACCCCGACGATTTCCACTCGTTAAGACATAGAGTCCACTAAGCATATCTTGAGTTGGTGCAGAAATGGGATCTCCAATAGTTGGAGACAAAAGATTCATATGAGAAAACATAAGTAAACGTGCCTCTGCTTGAGCCTCTAAAGATAAAGGCACATGAACAGCCATTTGATCCCCGTCAAAGTCCGCATTGAAGCCCTTACAAACTAATGGATGTAAACAAATAGCACGCCCTTCCACTAAAATGGGGAGGAATGCCTGTATGCCTAATCTATGCAGAGTAGGCGCTCTATTCAGTAATACAGGATGGTCATCCAGAATTTCCTGAAGTATTTCCCATACAATAGGTTTTTTTTTTCGAATTTGACTCTTAGCAACTCCTATGTTTGAAGCAAGATGTTTTCTAATTAGGTCACGAATTACAAATGCCTGGAAAAGTTCTATTGCAATTTCGCGAGGCAATCCACATCGATGTAATGAAAGTGAAGGGCCTACGACAATCACTGACCGCCCTGAATAATCGACCCGTTTACCAAGCAGAGTCTCGCGAACTCTTCCTTCTTTGCCTTCAATTACATCTGAAAGCGACTTGTAAATTCTATTATGATCATCCCTCATTGGCTGTCCGCAGATTCCATTATCAAGAAGTGCATCCACGGCTTCTTGTAGCAATTTTTCCTGAGATATTATTAATTCTTCTGGCGTAGCTATACTTGTTGTTAATAGATCTGTAAGAGTATTATTCCGATAGATAATTCTTCTATAGATTTCATTAATATCCGAGGTCACTAGTTTATCCTCATCTATATGATAGATTGGTCTCAACTCAGGAGGAAGAACTGGTAATAGACACAAAACCATCCATTTTGGTTCTATATTTGTTCGAATAAAATGCTTAGCCAATTCCATGCGTCTAAGCAAAAAATCTTTTCTTCTTCCAACTTTTCTATCTTCCCATTCATTCCCTGTGGGTTCCTCTTCCTCC